AAAAGGGCTATTTTAATAGCAGCATCCAAAATGCCTATACGAACTCAATTTATTATTTCGGGATAAAAATGTAGAACGTAGAGAAATGAGTCTTGGGGATGAAACAAAATCGCCTATTTCTTTTTTAGACTTAGACAAATAATATTTCTTTTATTTTCTTCATCCTTTGCATTGGAAGAATAGATTCAAAAATTTATATGATTCAACCTCAGACCTATTTAAATGTAGCGGATAACAGCGGGGCTCGAAAATTGATGTGTATTCGAATCATAGGAGCTAGTAATCGCCGATATGCTCATATTGGTGACGTTATTGTTGCTGTGATCAAAGAAGCCGTACCAAATATGCCCCTAGAAAAATCAGAAGTAGTCAGAGCTGTAATTGTTCGTACCTGTAAAGAACTTAAACGTGACAGCGGTATGATAATACGATATGATGACAATGCTGCAGTTGTGATTGATCAAGAAGGAAATCCAAAAGGAACTCGCATTTTTGGGGCAATCCCCCGCGAATTGAGACAATTAAATTTTACTAAAATAGTTTCATTAGCTCCCGAAGTATTATAAAATAAAAAAAAAGAGATCTGAATTTTTGGGATATTTGAAGGGAAATAGATTAAGAACTAGATTAATTCGTAGCTTGTGTTTTGCGCATATACCTTGAAAAATTTATATTCATAAACCAATAATAAAAAAAAAAGAAAAACATGTTAATTATATCCAATTTGGGGACGACAAAAGTTTTAATTCATCATGGGTAGAGACACTATTGCTGAGATAATAACCTCTATACGAAATGCTGATATGGATAGAAAAAGAGTTGTTCGCATAGCATCTACTAATATTACCGAAAATATTGTTAAAATACTTTTCCGAGAAGGTTTTATCGAAAACGTCAGAAAACATCGAGAAAAAAACAAAATTTTTTTGGTTTTAACCCTGCGACATAGCAGGAATAGGAAAAGACCCTATAGAAATTTTTTAAATTTAAAACGGATCAGCCGACCCGGTCTACGAATCTATTCTAACTCTCAACGAATTCCTAGAATTTTAGGTGGAATGGGTATTGTAATTCTTTCCACTTCTCGGGGTATAATGACAGATCGGGAAGCTCGACTAGAAGGAATCGGCGGAGAAATTTTATGTTATATATGGTAATCCATTTCATATCCAAATGAAATCCGAAACCTCTTCCTATTTGAGAAATATAAAAAGAAAGGGGGGTGAGTTGTCTAATATCGTTTCTCCTCCATTAGTTGATACCTCAAGGAGGCTTTACCTGGAATGAAAGAACAAAAATGGACTCATGAAGGTTTAATTACTGAATCGCTTCCCAATGGCATGTTCCGGGTTCGGTTAGATAATGAGGATCTGATTCTAGGTTATGTTTCGGGAAAGATCCGACGTAGTTTTATACGGATACTACCCGGGGATAAAGTCAAAATTGAAGTAAGTCGTTATGATTCAAGCAGAGGACGTATAATTTATCGACTCCGAAACAAGGATTCAAAAGATTAGGTGATTTTTATTCAATACGATTCGAGATTAAAAATTTCAAGAAACTTATTTTCTACCAAGAAGTAGATTCAGAATTAAGATAAGGAATGAAAAATATGAAAATAAGAGCTTCCGTTCGTAAAATTTGTGAAAAATGTCGACTAATTCGTAGACGGGGGCGCATTAGAGTAATTTGTTCCAACCCGAGACATAAACAAAGACAAGGATAAAGGGATAATCAGACTCACTAAAGGACTCAGCGTACAAATAAAGAATCTGTTTTGACATGAAATGGATAGATCCATATATTTCTGACTCATATTTATGAGATGATACAATATGGCAAAAGCTATACCGAGAACTGGTTTACGTAGAAATGTACGTATTGGTGCACGTAAAATACCAAAGGGAGTTATTCATGTTCAAGCAAGTTTTAATAATACCATTGTCACAGTTACAGATGTACGAGGTCGGGTGGTTTCCTGGTCCTCGGCCGGTACTTGTGGATTCAATGGTACGCGAAGAGGGACACCCTTTGCCGCTCAAACTGCAGCAGCAAATGCTATTCGTACAGTAGTCGATCAGGGTATGCAACGAGCAGAAGTCATGATAAAAGGTCCCGGTCTCGGAAGAGACGCCGCATTACGAGCTATTCGTAGAAGTGGTATCCTATTAACTTTTGTACGGGATGTAACCCCTATGCCACATAATGGCTGTAGACCTCCGAAAAAAAGACGTGTGTAGAAATAAACAGTGAATCAATTTCAAGAGAAACAAGAGAAATAAATAATTCAATCAAAAAAAATATTATTACTATGGTTCGAGAGAAAGTAACAGTATCTACTCGGACACTACAGTGGAAGTGTGTTGAATCAAGAACAGACAGTAAACGTCTTTATTATGGTCGATTTATTCTGGCTCCACTTATGAAAGGACAAGCCGACACAATAGGGATTGCGATGCGAAGAGCTTTGCTTGGAGAAATAGAAGGAACATGTATCACA